ATGATAAAGAACGAAAATTCGGATAGAGAAGCAAAAGTGTTAGCTCAACATACATATGTATGTATGTCTCTTTTCAAAGCACGAAGAGTAATTGATCAGATTCGCGGACGTTCTTATGAGGAAACACTCATGATATTAGAACTAATGCCTTATAGGGCATCTTATCCAATTTTAAAATTAGTTTATTCCGCAGCAGCAAATGCTAGTCATAATATGGGTTTGAATGAATCTGATTTATTTATTAGTAAAGCTGAAGTCAATGGAGGTGCTATTGTGAAAAAGTTAAGACCCCGAGCTCGAGGACGTAGTTATCTAATAAAAAAAACCACTTGTCATATAAAGATTGTTTTAAAAGAAAAATAGAAATTATGGATTCACCTAAAGAAAGAGAATTTAGATTCCTATTTATATTTAGTATTTAGAGTATTTAGAAAAGAGTATTTAGAAAAAAAAAAATATGGATGGAAAAAGAGTATAAAAATATGGGACAAAAAATAAATCCACTTGGTTTCAGACTTGGAACAACTCAAAGTCATCATTCTTTTTGGTTCGCACAACCAAAGAATTTTTCCATGGGTCTACAAGAAGATGAAAAAATACGGAATTGTATTAAGAACTATGTACAAAAAAATAAGAAAATATCCTCAGGTTTCGAAGGAATTGCCCATATAGGCATTCAAAAAAGAATAGATTTGATTCAGGTCATAATCTATATTGGATTTCCAAATTTATTAATAGAAGGACGAACACGGGGAGTCGAAGAATTACGGATGAATGTAAAAAAAGAGTTTCATTCTGTAAACCGGAGACTCAACATTGCTATCACAAGAATTGAAAAGCCTTATGGACAACCTAATATTCTTGCAGAATATATAGCTTTACAATTAAAAAATAGAGTTTCATTTCGAAAGGCAATGAAAAAAGCTATTGAATTAACTGAACAAACGGATACAAAAGGAATTCAAGTGCAAATCGCAGGGCGTATCGACGGAAAAGAGATTGCACGTGTCGAATGGATCAGAGAAGGTAGGGTTCCTTTACAAACAATTCGGGCTAAAATTGATCACTGTTCCAATACAATTAGAACTATCTATGGAGTCTTAGGCATAAAAATTTGGGTATTTGTAAACCAAGAATAAGAATAATGGACCTTTCCTTATCTCGCCATTCTGCTGAGCGATAGAAAAAATTTATAAACTTTTTTATTTATTTTTTTCTTAATCAAAGAAAAACTAACAATTATAATTCTATAAGGTTGAATAAAAATTAGATTTACTCTTTAATTTAGGTTTAGTATAATTGCTATGCTTAGTGTGTGACTCGTTAGTTTTAGTTTTTTCTTTAGAGTTGAGAATTGAGATTGAAAAAAAAGGCTGACCCCACTATAAACTTAGTAAAACTTAGTAACTATTAAAACTAAAGAAACTCAAAACTAATAACCAACTTATTGCTTCGTATTGTCGAGATCCCAAGAACCAGTCACTATATGACTGAATCGATCATATAGTTGTAGCAACTGAAATTCTTTTCATAAAATCATAAAAAAATCTGATTATGAATTGTGAAAAAAAAGGGATGTGGAAAAATGGAGGGATGATAGAAAGAGAGAATAAAGATCTCAATGATATATGATATGATTCCAATATGTATGGTTTATGAAAAATAACCCCATAAAAAAAAGGCAGTGTAATAAAGCATCAACATCAATATACAATAAATATAAAAAAATATAAAATATAAAATCAAATTTTTATATTTATATTTTATATTATTATTTTATATTTATTATATTTATATTTTTATATTTTAAAATTTATATTTTAAAATATTTTAAATTTTAAATATTTTAAATTATAAAATTATATTTAAATTATATTATTATTTATTATTTTTCTTATTTTTTATAATTTATTATAATTTATAATTATTTTATTATTTATTTATTTATTATTTATTATTTTATAATTTATTATTATAATTTATTTATAATTTATTATTATTATATTTTATATTAATATTTAATTATAAATTATATTTTAATTATATTATTATATTAATATTAATTTCTTAATTTTATATTTTTATATTATTATATATTATTAATATTATTATTTAATATTATTATTTTATTATTATTTTATATTATTATATAATTTTATAATTATTATTTTATATTATTATATATTATTATATAATTTTATATATTATTATTATATAATTATATTATAATTTATTTTATATATTATTATTATATAATTATATTATAATTTATTATATATTATAATTATTATATTTATATATTATATATTATATATATATTATAATTATATTATAATTATAATTTTATTATAATTATAATTATAATTTTTATAATTTTAGATTATAATTTTAGAATTTATAAAATTAAAATTATAATTATAATTTTAGAATTTATAAAATTAAAAATTATTATTAATTATTATTATATATTATTATTATTAAATTATTATTATTAAAATTA